ATAACTAAAATAGGGATGTTGAAGGTAGATATCCAAAACCATGTATTATTCTTTTAAATAATCCATATTTTTATCAATGAAATACTATAGATATCCCTCCCCTAAGCTATAAATGATAGATCATAAAGCATTTATTCTATTTTTTTTATAAAGGCCCAGAAATACCCTGTTTACGTATCATTGGAAAGTGCATTAACATAAATACAGCAGTAATAAGCGGTAAGACAAAAGTGTGTAAACTATAAAACCGAGTCAAAGTAGATTGGCCCACACTAGCGCTTCCACGTAAAAATTCTACCAAAGGTGATCCTATTAGAGGAATAGCTTCGGGTACACCTGTTACAATTTTAACTGCCCAATAACCAATTTGGTCCCAAGGTAAGGAATAACCAGTTACGCCAAAAGATGCGGTCAATACAGCCAGAACCACACCTGTAACCCAAGTCAATTCACGAGGTTTTTTAAATCCGCCTGTAAGATAAACGCGAAAGACATGCAGGATCATCATCAATACCATCATACTTGCCGACCACCGATGAACTGATCGGATTAACCAACCAAAGTTAGCTTCAGTCATTATGTATTGAATTGAAGCAAAAGCCTCAGTAACGGTCGGGCGATAATAAAAAGTCATCGCAAACCCAGTAGCTACTTGGACTAAAAAACAAGTCAGGGTAATTCCCCCTAAACAATAAAAAATATTGACGTGGGGAGGAACATATTTACTAGTTATATCATCCGCAATCGCTTGAATCTCGAGTCGTTCTTCGAACCAATCATATACTTTAGTGAGATAGGTGGAATTCCCCCTCTGAGAACCATATATGAGACTTTCATCTCGTACAGCTCAAGCAAAATGCCCAAAGACTCATTCAGGTTGAAACTTCTTAAATCTATTAGATTGAATAAAATCCTAAAGCTAGTAGCTAGTAGCTTTTATTTGTTTTGTGGCTTTAATACCAACATATCAAGTTAGCTCAGTCGTCTTTAGCTTGAGTTTGACGGGCCTTTTGAATCCTCTCTTTCCCTATCTTTTTTTCTGTAAATTGTTTTTTGTGCAAAAAGGGTCTTTTATTCTTAGTTTTTTTTTCTTTTTTTGGATTATTGGATAGGAATTCCCTTGTTAATACCCGTTGAGTTGAGTAAAACCTAAGATTCATATTGAAAACCACGATGATTCAATAAAACAACCTAAACGCAATGAAGGATTCCCTGAGTCAGAACCTTTTTTTTTTTTTAACTTCTTCCCTCAGAGGGTTTTAAAAAATTTTCTCATTTCGGTTTTGAAAAGCATTTCAAAAGTTTTTTTGAACCCGGGCACGAGGTTTTAATAGTAAGTATGAATCATAGTTCAAATATATTTCGTGTTTCAGATACTCGAATCCGTATCTGACGAAGTCGAATCATCTCTAGCAAGATAGCCAAAAATTTTATGTACTCTCAATGGGATCCATTAGAACAAGTCACACACTCATATTCCGGAAATGACAGAAATAAAGAAATTACGCGATCGAACTACCCAAATCAAATAGAATGCGTTCTCATCAAAAGGATTCCTTTTGAATTAAAAAAAAAAAAGCAAGTACTTTTTTGATTCTTATCTATTTTAATATTTCCAATTTAATATTGAAAAGATTCTAATTAATGGAAATTCCATCCAATAAAACGGAAGAATTATAAATTTCCAAAATAATGGATAGAAATACCGCGAATAGACCCATTGCCACACCCATGAAGGGAGCCGTTCCCCACCCGGGAGCTACTTTACCATATTCCGAATTTAATGGTTTTAATAGATTACCTAGAGGAGTTTGTCTTGGACCAGATTTAGAACCTTTTGCAACAGTTTTTGTAGCCATAAATCCTATTTTATTCATTGAGAGAATTGGTTGACTTTGTATACCATTCCGTTGTAAATAAATGATCTTAGCATAGATTCTGTAGAGTATTAAAATTCGATAATAATAATAAAATGGAAACAGCAACCCTAGTAACTATCTTTCTATCTGGTTTACTTGTCAGTTTTACTGGATACGCCTTCTATATCGCTTTTGGGCAACCTTCGCAACAACTACGAGATCCATTCGAAGAACATGGAAACTAGTTGAAGTAATGAGCCTCCCCATATTGGAGGCCTTATTACTTCAACTTAATAGAGTGAAAAATCATTTGATCTTTTTCATCGGTACTTTAACTTTAGGCGGTTCTCTAAAAAAGATAGCGAAAAATAGTATCCCTAGAGTCGAGACTAAGAGGAATGTATAAACCAATGCTTCCATAAATTTCATCGTGGTTTCCAATTATAGCTTTCATACCTGGTGGTTTTTTCTTTTTTTTATCATAAGAATAAAGAAGCGGATTTGCAGAAATCTTTCTCAACATACAAATTACAAAGCTACAAAAAAGTCATATGATAAAAGATCTATCAGACTGCTTGTCTTCTTGTAGTTGGATCTCCCAATTTTTGGAATGCTCCAAACTCTACTTGAGCATCTAAATCCGGGTCAATACCAGCAAAAACATCTCGGAAGAGGGTTCTAGCACCATGCCAAATGTGGCCGAAGAAGAAGAGCAAAGCAAATGAAGCATGAGCAAAAGTAAACCAACCCCTTGGACTGCTGCGAAAAACACCATCGGATTTCAAAGTAGCACGATCTAATTCAAAAATTTCACCCAATTGAGCACGTCGAGCATATTTTTTAACAGTACCAGGATCACTATAACTGACGTTATTTAGTTCACCGCCGTAGAATGAAACAGTTACGCCTACTTGTTCAACACTATACTTTGATTCTGCCCTTCTAAATGGAACATCGGCTCTAACAATTCCATCGCCGTCTACTAAAATGACCGGAAATGTTTCAAAAAAAGTAGGCATACGGCGTACAAAAAGTTCACGTCCTTCTTTATCTCTAAATATAGGGTGGCCTAACCATCCAATTGCTATTCCATCCCCGTTATCCATCGAGCCCGCTCTAAACAATCCTCCTTTTGCTGGATTATTGCCGATGTAATCATAAAAAGCTAATTTTTCCGGAATTTTCGACCAGGCTTCTGATAAACTTTGTTTTTCTGCTAGTCCTGCACTAATTCTTCGATATATCTCTTGTTGGAAGTACCCCTGATCCCATTGATAACGGGTGGGCCCAAATAATTCAATCGGAGTAGTTGCTGAACCATACCACATAGTTCCGGCAGCTACAAAAGCTGCAAAAAATACAGCAGCGATACTACTGGAAAGGACCGTTTCAATATTTCCCATACGTAATCCTTTGTATAGGCGTTGGGGCGGGCGGACACTCAGATGGAATAGACCCGCTAATATACCCAATGTTCCCGCTGCAATATGATGAGAGGCTATTCCTCCTGGAACAAAAGGATCAAAACCTTCTACACCCCAGGCTGGATTGACAGGTTGTACTTTTCCTGTTAGACCAAAAGGGTCAGATACCCAGATTCCGGGACCATACAAACCCGTTACATGAAATGCACCAAAACCAAAGCAAATTACCCCGGCAAGAAATAAATGAATTCCAAATATCTTGGGCAAATCCAACGAAGGTTTTCCAGTACGTTCATCACAAAAGACTTCGAGATCCCAATACACCCAATGCCAAATAGCGGCTAAAAAACATAAACCAGAAAAGAAAATATGTGCTCCAGCTACACCTTCGTAACTCCACAGACCCGGAGTCGTGATAGTCCCCCCTGTAATACTCCAACCCCCCCACGAATTGGTTATTCCTAAACGAGTCATGAAGGGTATAACAAACATACCCTGTCTCCACATTGGATCAAGAACCGGGTCAGAAGGATCAAAAACCGCTAATTCATACAGAGCCATCGAACCAGCCCAACCAGCAACCAGAGCTGTATGCATGATATGAACCGAAAGCAACCGACCGGGATCATTCAATACAACGGTATGGACACGATACCAAGGTAAACCCATGGAAATACCCCTTTATCGAAGATAAATAGACACTGCCTAACTTTCTTGCATTGGAAAAGGAAAAATAGGAAAATAGTATGTTTTTTCTATTCTGTTGGTAAGACTAAGACTATAACCTTTCTGTTCGTAGGAAAAAGAAAACCAAATTTATTCTATACTCGATAAGTACGAATACGCAACGGGGGTTTATTTTTAGACCTTTTGATTTTCTATGAGCAAGTCAGTCCTACTTCATTTGATTGATCATTAGACGGCCCTCTTCATAATCTTTCTAATAAAAGAATTTGACTTTATTTATTCTACCTTCTTTCTTCTTTATCTAACTAAAGTGATACATTTTTAAAATATAATCTATGTCAGACTCGATTTATCATCTATAGTATCAAAATCTTCCTCTATTTAAATAAAAACCAATACTCTAAGGCGGCGAATAAAACCCTAGTTTCTTTTTTTTTTTTTTTACGTTTCCCGATCAAAGTGAATTTTGTAAAATATAAAATATTTTTTTGTTTAATTTTATGCCCATTGGTGTTCCAAGAGTACGTTTCCAATATCGTCAAGATAGAAGTAAAGTGTGGATTGATATATAGTGCGGCTTGTGAAATAGATTGAGTCAGTTGGGATTTACCCGGTATCTCCCCCGATAGAGATAAACCCCGGTTCACCGAGATAAATGAATGGAATAGTCCATAATTTGGAGCGTGAAGGGCAATGTGACAGCCTTAATTGGGGAAAATTAAATATTTTGAATCAAAGTCCTTATTATGGTTGGCGTGTTTGGACGAAAACAAAGGAAGTATTAAGGCTCCGGTTCAAAAAAGCCAATTGGGAAGATATCGCTGATTTTCACTTGTACCGTATACTTTAGTATAGTTAAAAAGATCCTCTTTATTTGAGTATAGAAAACTGTGTAATAACTACTTAAAATATATTTTAGTAGGTATATCTAGAGTAGAAAGTATAAGGTATTAATTAGAAGGTATGAACTGAATTAAAAAAGAATATAGTAATAAAAAAAAAAATGGCAATGGGAGCTTATTTGTCCTATATATACAAATAAAAATTGGGTTATTCCTTACCCGGAGGAGAGCAGAAACCTAAAACAAAAAGAAACTCACTCAGGAACAAGAAAATGGCATCGGAATTTGGATGAAATCTCGATGAAACAATACATCAATGAGAAGTTCACTCGAGACATTGAGTGATCCTTTACTTTTTAATTTTTCTTATTCTTCTTTATTTAAAAACTGACAAAAATTTCAGTAGATGTTAGAAGGACTGGAATCTAGACATTGATTTGGTTTCACAATTTTTTTGAACCGTATGTGTCAAAAGGCGGATGTACGGTTCCTAAGGGAAAGAAGTTACCCTAAACAACCGACTTTATCGCGAACGCTGCCTTTTTTTAGCTCACGTGATTGATAGTCAGATCGCAAATCAACTTGTAGGTCTTTTTATCTATCTTGGTGTGCAGGATGATACCAAGGATATTTTTTTATTTATAAACTCTCCTGGCGGAGGGATAATATCTGGACTGGCTATTTATGATACTATGCAATTTGTGCGACCAGATATCCAGACAGTATGCGTAGGATTAGCCGCTTCTATGGGATCTTTCCTCTTAGTAGGGGGAACAATTACCAAACGTCTAGCATTCCCGCACGCTTGGCGCCAATGAGTTTTTTTTTTTTTTTCAGAGGAATACTATGCCTTCGTTATCTGAATATCAATATTCTAAGAAGTAATAATAGCATGGCACTTCGAATTCGATATGAAATTTTTTTTTTCAAAGCATTTAATTATGTATCGAGAGAGTAGTATGAACTAGAAAGGTATTTCCGAAATTTTTTTCTATCTCGTCGGGAATCCAGTTCAGCGTCACAAACCTTTTTTTGTTTTCATACCAGGGTAGACTTACCCAAAAGAATTTAGTTAAGTTATAATAATAACATTATAGGAAAAAAATACGGGGTTTCCTTGTTTTAGCGGATCAAAAAAGAAACTTTGGGATTGCTAGAGACAAAAATTAAAGACGAAATCTAAATATAGAAAGCAACGGAGCCATCATACTAATTTTAAACTTTTTGAAAAGGAAGGGTGGCATTTCTCATTTATATATCCTGATTCTATTTTTCTGTTTCTTGAATGAATAGATTTTATTTATATTTAATATATCAAGAAGGGTATGAGTCCTTTTTCTCAGTTTATTAGCCGTATGCAATAACCAAAAGGTGCTTGTACGGTTGTTCAATTCTAGTGGTTGCCTTCTATTATGTTCGCTTTCTAAGGCGAGCTAAAGGAACTTTTTGGATATCATCAGGGTAATGATCCATCAACCTATGAGTACTTTTTTTGAGACTCAAACAGTTGAAGCAATCTTGGAAGCGGAAGAGTTATTGAAACTGCGTGAAAGCCTCGCCAAGGTTTATGTACAAAGAACTGGCAAACCTGATTGGGTAATAACCGAAGACATGGAAAGAGACGTTTTTTTGTCAGCAACAGAAGCCAAAGCTTATGGAATTGTTGATGTTGTAGGAGTTGCTCTTACATCTAAGGGTTGATCTTGTAGGGATTGTCTTAATATGGATTTTACTAATCAGTCGGTTAGGATCCATCTAAACCAGTCGATAATATAATATTATAGAGATACGATCTAAGATGCCAACTATTAAACAACTTATTAGAAATACAAGACAGCCTATCAGAAATGTCACGAAATCCCCTGCTCTTGGGGGCTGTCCTCAACGTCGAGGAACATGTACTAGGGTGTATGTGCGACTCGTTTATTTTATCAGTATCAAAGGAACTGGATTCATTCTTTGACAAAACTCTAGAAAATCCTTCTTTTGGGTATAAAGTTTATGGTTTCAATTGGTGCAAATCCAATTACCTAAATTTAACTAAATAAAAAATTCTCCTGTGGTAGCAAAAGGTTATCCATTAAGCGGAGGAAATCCTAAAACCAAAGTNAAAAAAAAAAAAAAAAATAAAGATTAGGCCCCCAATCTGGCAATAACGGACTAACAGGGTCAGCTACCTCAATTAACTTTCCTACTTAAATACCGTTACTTTCTAAATAGATCTTGTTGTGAAAGACCTATTACTTTACTGGAGAATTCATACGGGATAAGAAATGGGTAGAGCCAACTAATGTGAACTATACAAGTTCTCAATAAATAAAGTTGATTGAATTCAGTTCAGGGCTCCGGTGTATAGAAAAGACCTCACCGTTTAAGAAGGAACCATAGAAACGAAGTAAGCCCACTATTTTTTTATCTAGTTCTATTTTTTTTATTCTCTTTTTGATACATAGGAAATGCAAATTTCGTATGGATTTCTTAATTTTGTTTCGTAGTAAAAGATCGAAACAAAAAAGAAAAATCGTGGTTGGGAAGGTTATAGTTGCAAAAGCCATTGGAATTTTTATTTTATACATTGGATCAATCCGTTTTCATAGTATTAGTAATTAATATACACAGAATAATATAGAAGAAACCGTAAAATAATATCTAAACTAAAGAAACACTGAGTTATTCTAAAAAGTTTTATTTATTTCATGACCAGAATTAAAAGGGGATCTATAGCTAGGAGACGCCGAAAAAAAATACGTTTCTTTACATCAAGTTTTCGAGGAGCTCATTCAAAACTGACTCGAACTATTATTCAACAGGGAATCAGAGCTTTTGTTTCAGCTCATCGGGATAGGGATAGACAAAAGAGAGATTTTCGTCGTTTGTGGATCACTCGGCTCAACGCAGTAATTCGCGAAATAAAAGGATCCTATAGTTATAGTCAATTCATCAATGATCTGTACAAGAACCAATTGCTTCTTAACCGTAAAATACTTGCCCAAATTGGTATATCAAATAGCCAATGTCTTGATATGATTTTGAACGAAATCTTAAAACCAAAGTACATTCGACCTAATCAAACGTAATAATAAAAAAAAAGTTCCCGGAGAATTAACTCCGGGTAATGAGTTCGGATTTTCATTCTTTTTAGAATGAAGTAAGCCTATTTAGTATTTAGTAATTTATTTTGATTTCTAGCTTTCAAACCTTTAGTTCTAGTAGTCGACTCCATTCTTTCAAATCCTTTCTTTTTAGTAAAAGGTAACAAAGATAAAATCCGAGCTTGTTTGATTGCAAGAGTAATTAATCGTTGTTGTTTTAAGGTCAATCTAGTCACTCGTTTAGATAATATTTTTCCTTGTTCACTAATAAAGCGTCTAATTAAGCTAATATTTATATAATCAATTCGATCCCCCGATTGAATCGGGGGCAAACGCTTACGAAAAGATCCCTTGGATTTAAGAAAAGGTCGCTTGGGTTTCTCCATAGTTTTTTTATTCCTTATACTCCATATAACAATATAATTTAAATATAATTTAAAATTTTTTTGAATGAAAATTCATTTTGATTATCAAGAATAAAAATGTCATTATTTGTTCCCACTTAATAAAACGCCCTATTTATTTTTTTATTTCTCCATGAACGGTATGTTTGTAACAACGGGGACAGAATTTTTTCAATTCTAATCGATTGGGCGTATTGTGCCGATTCTTTTGAGTAATATATCTGGAAACGCCCGTTGAGACCTTCTGAACATCGTTTCGGACACAACTGGTACATTCCAAAATAACTGTGACTCGCACATCTTTCTTCTTCGCCATAAACCCCCGTTCTATATTTTGAAAAAATCAACTCGCAATTCNAAAAAAAAAAAAACTAAAAAAATAGAAACCAAACGATTGATACTATGTATCAATAGAATACTAATTCACTTTCACCTTGATCTCGGAACCTTTCCTCTATTCTTATTCTGTACTGTTTCCTCCCTTACTGAAAGAGAAAAGGTTTTCCTTTTTGATGGTATCTCTAGTGGTCTTGCTTTTTTTATTCTGCTATAAAGGAAATTACTAGAATGAAAAAAAAGGGAATGTCAACGCATCCGCGAAAAACCTATTAATTTCTATCAATAGACCTGCTAAAGCCCCTAACGAGAGCGTACTTAGTACGGGTGCCACCGAGAGATATGTTTTAAAATCTCGCATCAAAAAACCTCCTTTCCGTTTTTGTTTTTTTCTTGTTTTTAGGTTCAACTTGTAACTACTCTAAGTTAATATAGATTAATATTCATGTATGTTGTATATTAATACATGAAAAGTGAAATGAAATAGATTTAATATCTATCTTTGTTATCTATTTTTCTATTTTGGATATTTATTATATGTTACGGTACATGAGACTGAAAAGACGAAATTATCCGAACACTTTATATATATATACTTTAGATTAGAAATTGAGAATGGAAAAAAACGAGAATTATCCACAATTACACTGTGGAACAGTTGAAGGGATGTGGCGCAGCTTGGTAGCGCGTTTGTTTTGGGTACAAAATGTCACGGGTTCAAATCCTGTCATCCCTACTTAAATTACCTTAACTTACCGCTATCTTTTTAGCAGTAATAGATAAGCTCTTGAGCTTGCTTCAAAGTGCGCATAATATATCATTTCATTTTCCTGAGATAAGACTAGTCGAAAATTTCGGAATTCTTATTAGGAAAACAATCTTTTTTTTTTTTTTTTAGAGTATTCTCTATTCTAATAAGAAAGCGCTCTTAGTTCAGTTCGGTAGAACGTGGGTCTCCAAAATCCAATGTCGTAGGTTCAAATCCTACAGAGCGTGCTTTTTTTCTTCCTTATTAATTATATTCATTAAGAAGTCATGTGCACAACAATCGTAATTTTACTCCTTGAGGATTCAATTCAGGAGAAGGTATAGAAAAGTCAATAAAAACAGGAGCTATGAAAATTGATCAAAGGTCCAACCGATCACCACGCCTGTATTGTAAATATGCCGTTACGAATAAGCCAGCCAAAGTAATAGGAATGAGACCTAAAATGATTCCCAATATCAAAACGTCTATCATTTCAATTTTGTTTTAAAGGATTTTAAAGAAGAAAAAAGGGATAATATCTATATCAAAATATGAATAAAAATTGCCCGGAATCTCAATGACCAAGAATTTACAAGGAATTGATAATCCAAGTAACTCTATAATCGATGCAAACGGAATCCCCGTACCGCAAAAAACTTTCTTATATGAATTCTTTTCATTCAAATTCATTTCTATTTTATATTATTTTTTTTATTTATAATTTTTAATTCTAATTAAATTAGCATTAAAGAAGTCGTATCTTGCTCAGACCAATAAAAAGAGCTGAGGTTATAGTGAAAGCTGCCACTAGAAAACCAAAATAACTACTTATAGTAAGCATGACAAGGCTCATTTTAATATGTTATTTTTCTCAATATTGCATATATTTGAAAAGCATTTACCAAAGGTTCTATAAAAAAAAAAAAAAAAAGATCTAAAAAATAATAAAAAATAATAAGTATTTGTAACCTTTGAACTTAGACCCTCAAATTTCATTGAATCAATTGTTCATTTTGGGACCTTACTTTATTAGAGTGAATAGAACCTTTTTTTACTTTTTTTACATTAATCAATTAAAAATTTAAAATATTTAATAAAAAAAAATAATGAAAGAGTCAAGGACTCAATACAAAATGGAGCATTTCCTTTCAATATGAATTCCAATTGCATTGCTGCGTAAGAAGCAGGATAGCTATACTGATTAGGGAGACTCTCAAAACCCCCTCGGTAGAATGATCTCACAAAGCTGCTCTTATGGAATCAGCATTTGTAAATTGTACAAGAATATACGGAGCTTAACATGTCTGGAAACACAGGAGAACGCTCATTTGCTGATATTATTACGAGTATTCGATATTGGGTCATTCATAGCATTACTATACCTTCCCTTTTCATTGCGGGTTGGTTATTCGTTAGTACCGGTTTAGCTTACGATGTGTTTGGAAGCCCGCGTCCAAACGAGTATTTTACAGAGAGTCGACAAGGAATTCCATTAATAACTGGCCGTTTTGAGCCTTTGGACGAATTTAATGAATTTAGCAAATCGTTTTAGTAGGAGGTCCTAATGACTATAGATCGAACCTATCCAATTTTTACAGTACGATGGTTGGCTGTTCACGGACTAGCTGTCCCTACCGTCTTTTTTTTGGGATCAATATCCGCAATGCAGTTTATCCAACGATAAAATTAAGATAAAATTAGAGAGCTATGACACAATCAAATCCAAACGAAAAAAACGTTGAATTGAATCGTACCAGTCTCTACTGGGGATTATTACTTATTTTTGTACTTACTGTTTTATTTTCAAATTATTTCTTCAATTAATCAATTAATATTGAAGATTAATAAAAGAGAATCCCTCAAAATTATAGGGATTTTCTTAGCCCATTCGGAAAGGTATCATATTCGAATTATCCATGACTGTTTATGGCTAGAGCATAACCGCTTGATGAAGTATGGAGGTAAGTGGGATCAATGACCGATACTACTGGAAGGATTCCTCTTTGGATAATAGGTACTCTAACGGGTATTGTTGTCATCGGTTTAATAGGTATTTTCTTTTATGGTTCCTATTCGGGATTGGGTTCCTCCCTGTAGGAATCGGATGAATTGAGTTTGAAGCATGAAAGCGTAAGAACTCAACTTGATTTCCTTTCGAATCAAGTTGAGTTCTTAAAATGAAAAACTCTTAAAAAAGAAAAAACAAAGAAAAAATATAGTTAAGTCAAACAATTTTTTTTATAGATCCATATGATGACTGGGAATTCCCAGCATCTAGTATAAAATCGAGTATAAAATTTGGAAGAAGCATATTTAAAGAAGACAAAGGTTTTTTATAAATTTAGTTCGTTGATTATCTTTAGAAGTCTATAAATCAATTTCGGCCAATTGAACTTTTTCGAACTGTTTCTTTTTGAGAACCAAAAAGATTTGTGCCAAAATAATAGACGCCAAAAACAACAAAAGTGCTTGGACACGTAATGGATCTTGAAGTACGATTTCCGCGTCGACCTGACCAAACCCGCCTATATTAGGATTACTCGTTAACGGTTGATCCAATTTTATAGATTCCCCTTCTGAAACAAGGAGTTCGGGTCCGGGAGGAATAATAGTGACCACTTGATGATTATCCGATCCTTCTTGTATGGTTATTTCATAACCCCCCTTTTCTTTTCGTATTATTTTGCTAATGGTACCTGCTGCTGTAGCATTAAAAACTGTATTGTTACTTTTACTGCCGTCAGGATAAATCTGGCCTCTTCCCCTGTTGCCCCCTACATATATAGGATATTTTAAGAAGTGAACACTCTTATTATTCGCGGGGTCGGGCGAAAGGATGGGAAAGGTTATTTCACTCGATTTCTGACCAGGGACAGGGCCCACCACAACAATATTTTTTTGATTGGGGCGATAGCTATTAAAAGACAAATTTCCTATTTTTTCTTTCATCTCGGGAGAAAGACGATCAGTAGGCGCTAATTCAAAACCCTCCGGTAAAATGAGAACAGCCCCCACATTCAAACCACCCTTTTTACCATTAGAAAAAACTTGTTTAAGTTGCATATCATAAGGGATGCGAACAACTGCCTCAAATACAGTATCAGGAAGTACCGCTTGTGGTACCTTAATCTCCACGGGCTTATTGGCTAAATGGCAATTGGCACATACAATACGCCCAGTCGCTTCGCGGGGATTTTCATAACCCTGTTGTGCAAAAATGGGATATGCACTTGAAATCGATGTTCGAGTTATGATAGCTATCATGAGCAATGCGGAAATAGATCGAGTAATCTTTTGATTTATCCAAAAAAAAGTATTTCTAATTTGCATGGTTCAATTTTTGATTCCAAAATTTCTCCAATAAAATGGGCTAGGTCGCTAATCTAGTTCGCTATGCATTATTCTGCTATTTGTGGGAAAAAATCGATAGAGATTAGGAAAGAAATCGGATATGAAATAGAAACAAAATATAGAAAAAACACAAAGAAAAAGCAAAATGATCAAGCAGAGAAATTATCAATATCACTAGATAGAAATTATCAATATCACTAGATAATAAGACTGATAAATAAATAAATAAAATAAGGAATATTTTCAATGCTTTGCTTCAAAATGCCATTCGGCTTTATATCAGTGTAGTATAGCTTTGAATCAGTCATTCATTGAATGATAAATAACTACAAGTGACGGAGAGACGCGGTTTAAAAATCGGAAAATCCAATATTTAAAAATTATATCGAGAATGACCGGAAAGGTGGAAACAAGACCGGATATAATTCGATCATTATCAACAAATCCAAAATCTTGATAGATCAAGCCAATCATTAATTCCCAACCATGGGGTGAATGAAATCCTATACATAAATCAGTGAATAAAAGAATCGAAAATACTTTGACTGTGTCACTTAAGTTATATAAGAATTCACGAGACCAAGTGTTCAGAATACCAAGGGTTTCATTACGCCAAATAGTATAACCACTTAGAAAAAGAAAACAGATGATATTTGTCGATAAGCGAAAAATAATATGGATAGAACTCTCATTTTGTATCTTTATTAATTGGATTGCTTCTTTCTGTATTTCGATATGAAACTCTTGGGGATATGTCTCGAATTCTTTTTTAATTATTTCGTCCAAGAAAAGGAATTCCTCTAATTCTAGGAATTTTTCTAGAAGACTCTTTTCTTGAATAGTCGTCAAGAACATTTCGGATTGCCTAGTATTCCACCAATGAGTAGGCCAATATCTCAGACATTTATTAAATGAGAAATCAATCCACCAGGGCAAAAATAATAAAAATGAAAGATAGAAAACAGGGGTGAATGCTTTCTTTTTTGTCATGTTTTCATCTTATAATTTTGAATCCACTCACCTCATCGGTCGACTCGCTATTATAAAAGAGTTATGAGTTTTGTCGAAGGTATCAATCTTGTTTAGTCTATTTTATTTGTGCTTTTTTAGTGAGTTTTTTAATTTAGAAAGAACAAAGAACACAGAAAAAGACTCCTTTTTTATCAAATTATATGAAGAGATCCAATACCAATATTTCGAATAAATTGCACTTATTACTTATTTTAATTTACTTATTTTAATAATTAAAATACAAATTGCTTCGTAAAATAAAAACCGAAATTGGCTAGTTCTCATTCCTGATTCTTAGTCAAGAATCCAATTGTGAAATTTTTAATCGGGAAAGTAGAATTCTTTAAAACAAAGGGTCAAAAAAATATTAGGAAAAATATTAGGAAAAATTCATGCTAGATATAAAATATAAATTCCAATCAAATATTGAACTGAAAAAACAACGAAAAGATTTACTGAACATAAAATGAACTTCTTTAAAAAAAAAGAAAGAGGTAGTTGTGGCTAGCTCTTTCTCAAAATACTTCAATTGGTACACGCAAAAAATAGGCCAATTCAGCAGCTTTTTTTTCAATTTCTATTGGGGTCAAATTTTCATCAGTACGAGTTAACGGAATGGCCCTCTGGCCTCGGATGTCCATATAAAGGACACGACGAGTATAAAGACCCTTTTTCACTTCTAGTCTAACAGAAAGGATATCCTTAATATGGAATCGTAGGAATATGCGACGATTTCTTCCAGGAAAGACCCAACGAAAAATAGACACGATTCCCCTCTTTTTATCGAATTTATCATAACCACTACCTACATTCCAGAAAATAGTACACCACAAATACAAGCTAATAAATAGACCCGAAATTCCGTAGAATGACATGACTATCCCTTGTGGAAAAAAAAGAACTTGCTGAGGTGGAAAAAACGATATCAAATTGATACCAAGATAACTGGAAGTTCCAACTAATAAGAATCCCAATGAACCTAAAAAAAGGATAAAAGCCCATCCAAAATTACTTATTTTTCTAGACCCAGGTATCAGTTCTATCCATATATATTCTGATCGCCCACTCATACTCGATTCGATTTTATTTTATTGGAATTGAGAAAATACCCCATAAAATTGGAATTTTGCTGTTTCCATCAAACTAGTTTGATGGAAACCTTTAGGAGTAATTCATAAACTTGGTTAAATCTAAAATACGAACCCCATAAGACAATAAGATTCCACTTTTCTACAGATTATAGATATCTCCAGATTATTGAACTCCAGATTATTGAACTCCAGATTATTGGATCTAATCAATTTTCTTTTTTTGAACAGTCTACAGTAATAAATAAATAAACCATTGCAATTGCCGGTAATACTAGACCTACTAATGGTACAAAAATAGAGGGAAGGTGACTCATAGAGGGGTATCCTTGTTTCCTAGAACTTTTTGGATCTGTGATCTTTTATATAAATAAAATTGAGATAAAAAAAAGATATATTCTAAGTTTATGATTTAAACATAGTAGATCCTTTCTTTTCTAATCATTTTATTAATCGTAATGGAATATGGAATAAGGACGAGAATATTGGTAAAAAGGAGTTCGCCGCAACGTTTGCTTTTTTCTGCAATGTTTTTTCGAATTAGATCTTATATTCCGCAAGAAATTCTATTTTTTTATTTGACTTACTTATGAATAGGCAGTGTTTTTTTGGATTGAAAGGGAAAAGGGCATGGAGCCTAAATAACTCACCAATAACGCTTTTTAAAAGATGACGCGGTACAATTAAATCCAATAAACCCTTATCAAATAAAAATTCAGCTTGTTGTGCCTCATCAGGTATGCTTTGATTCAATGTTTCTTGAATTACTCTTTTACCCGCAAACGCAACGTAAGCATGGGGTTCCGTAATCAGAATATCACCTAACATACCGAAACTTGCTGTTACTCCCCCAGCTGTAGGAGATGTAAGGATTGATAAAAAAAACAACCTTTTCGTCGATTGATAATCATATAAAGCAGCGGCTATTTTAGCCATTTGCATCAAGCTGAAACTCCCTTCTTGCATGCGCGCACCTCCGGAAGCACACACTATAATAAGAGGTAAAAATTTGTTGGTAGCGTGCTCAATTAAACGGGTTATTTTCTCCCCTACTACGGATCCCATACTACCCCCCATAAATTTGAAATCCATAACCCCAATTGCTATGGGAATACCGTTTAGTTGGCCTATACCAGTTTGAACAGCTTCAGTTAATCCTGTTGTTCTTTGATACAAATGAAGACGATCGTGATAAGCCTCTCCCCGCTTCAAATGAAAAAATTGAATAGGATCCTGAGAAATCATGTCGTCATCCATAGGATTCCACGTCCCCTGATCAATCAAAAGTTCAATTCTCTCGGAACTACTCATTTCTAAATAATATCCACATTGGTCACAAATATTTCTTTTTGATTTCAACAATTTTTTATAATTGAATTCATAACAATTTTCACATTGAAGCCACAAATGCCTATATTTTTTTAAATTAGTAGGCTTTTCTTTTAGAATCAACTCAAGAACTTTCGTACGAATTCGTCTACGCGATCTTTCGCTTTCCTTCCTATTGCAGCTTTCACCACAAAAAACCAACCCATTCATGTCACTATCAATAGCACTACCACTCTCAGTAGTAATAGTTCTACCTATTTCAGACTGAATATAACTGTCAATGGAACCAGCAATCTCAATCTGAATCTGAGAGCGAGAATCCCAATCAGGATAAAAAGGTTCACTAAAAAAAGAGTGATCTTTGTGAATCTCAAAATACATGGAATAACTGTCTCCGTTCCTATCCCTAACTATAAAAGTGTCATCGTAGATGAAACTCTCCCTGTCGTTGACGCCGACGAATGGAGAACCTTTACTGCAACTAGAATTGTACCGGTTCTCCCAACTCTCAATATTTTGAACGAGATCTTTTCTATTAGCATATTCCCTGTCACTAGTCTTTTCTTCAATGCCAAAACTATCCAGTGATTTTTTTCGATCCCATCGGCGTTCGAACTCATTCTGAAACGAAAAACCCCCCCATCTTTCCATATAGTTTTCGTGCCCCGTTTTTCATGAAAAGAAAAGAGATGGAATAGTCGTTTGATCTAAAATCGTTCTAAAAGAACTAAAATAAAAAGATAAAGTATTTCTTTTTTATATTTATTATCTTTTCAAAATTATAAATGTTTTATAATTTCCTCTTTATTTAATCTTTTAGGACCCCTTTCCCTTTTCCCTATCAGAATAAACAGAGAGAGTCAAGCATTAGGACTATTCACTAATAATTTAATGGGGTATTAGTCTTGAAGTTTAAGAATCCAGGCTAAGACTTCAGGCTCCACGATATAGAACTCTGATACAACTCTGGTGAAACTACCTAGTTGGACCACCTCGAATAGAAACGAATATAAAAGATATATTTGTTCTCCCTTCTGAAGAAAGAAAAAGTGAATACAATATCGTATACAATTAAGGACAGGGTTGGGGGCTAGAATACAGCACGAAATAAAAAGGAGAATAGAAACCAGGATTGGTATCTATTGTGATGTTTGAGGCCAACAAAAGAATAGACCCAATCCTTAGGATTATTAGGATGAACCGAATTCATTGTGAATTCAAGATAACAAGAAAAAGGTTTCCTTGAGTATGAGCTTTGGCTATATAATAACTAGATCGATACCTAATAACGTAATATATGTATCCAAAATACATGCAATCCACTAGTTAGTTGTATTCGGCTCAATCTGTTTACCTTAATTAGTATTTTTTAGTCTTTTAGTAAAAGAGATTGGGCCGAGTTTCATTGCAATTCAGAAGAGAAGGAAGGGTAGTAATTCTTTGAAAATGATCGTCCTAGCCTTTATCTCCTAAGGGAACTTCCTTATTATATCTTCCTCTGTTTCTTTTTTTTGTTCATTTGAATCCAAGGTATCTACTGGTTTAAAGTCAAATCGAATCTCCTTCCATACCGCACAAGCAGCAGCTAGTTCATAGCTCCATTTGCTAGCCTGTCGAAGAATTGCATTGCCTTCCTGAGCAAGATTACGTCCTTCATTACGAGCTTGTACACACGCTTCTAGAGCAACTCGATTAGCTACGGCACCTGGCGCATTACCCCAAGGGTGACCTAAAGTTCCCCCCCCAAACTGTAGTACGGAATCATCCCCAAAAATATCGGTCAGAGCAGGCATATGCCAAACGTGAATACCGCCTGAAGCCACGGGCATAACACCTGGTAAAGAAACCCAATCTTGAGTGAAATAAATACCACGACTTCGGTCTTTTTCAACAAAATCATCGCGTAATAAGTCAACAAAGCCCAAAGTAATCTCTCTTTCCCCTTCAAGTTTACCTACTACAGTACCCGCGTGAATATGATCTCCACCAGACAATCGTAACGCTTTCGCTAGTACACGGAAGTGTATACCATGATTCTTTTGTCGATCAATAACTGCATGCATTGCACGGTGGATATGAAGAAGGAGACCATTATCTCGACAATAATGAGACAAAGACGTATTTGCAGTGAATCCCCCTGTTAAGTAGTCATGCATTATAATTGGAACTCCCAATTCTTTAGCAAAGCAAGCTCTTTTTATCATTTCTTCGCATGTACCTGCAGTAGCATTCAAGTAATGTCCTTTGATTTCACCTGTTTCAGCCTGTGATTTATAAATTGCTTCGGCACAAAATAAGAAACGGTCTCTCCAACGCATAAAGGGTTGTGAGTTCACATTCTCATCATCTTTGGTAAAATCCAGTCCACCCCGAAGACATTCATAAACCGCTCTACCGTAATTTTTAGCGGATAATCCTAATTTTGGTTTAATAGTACATCCCAACAGAGGACGGCCATACTTGTTTAATTTATCTCTCTCGACTTGGATGCCGTGAGGCGGGCCTTGAAAAGTTTTAGTATAAGCCGGGGGTATTCGTAGATCTTCCAGACGTAAAGCGCGCAGTGCTTTGAACCCGAATACATTACCCACAATGGAAGTAAACATGTTGGTTACAGAACCTTCTTCAAAAAGGTCTAAAGGGTAAGCTACATAAGCAATATATTGATCTTGTTCTCCAAAAACGCGCTCAATGTGATAGCATCGCCCCTTGTAACGATCAAGGCTGGTAAGTCCATCGGTCCACACAGTTGTCCATGTACCAGTCGAAGATTCCGCAGCTACTGCGGCCCCTGCTTCTTCAGGCGGAACTCCGGGCTGCGGAGTTACTCGGAATGCTGCCAAGATATCAGTATCTTTCGGTTGGTAATCAGGAGTATAATAAGTCAATTTGTAATCTTTAACACCAGCTTTGAATCCAACACTTGCTTGAGTCTCTGTTTGTGGTGACATAACTTCCTCCTTAGAACGTTAATGAAACTTTTCCCAGGAATCTTTCAAAAAATTCCTACCTAAATACTCAAAACTATCAACTAATCATAATGTTTGATTATGAAATCAAAGTATTGGAATTTTTTTTTCCAAATACATCAATATTTTATACTCTTTCGTATATCTAGTGCAACCCAATTTTGAATTTTAACTTTGTTTATGTAAATACCTAACCTAAAAAAAAAAAGAATAAAAGACAATGCGAGAGAAATGCAGTAAGAAATCATAATCAATAATATGGATGGATTTTTAGATACTCTAGAATGATAGATAAAATAAAGACTTGTTCATGATCCAAGATTGAGTATTCATCCACTTGATATTTGAAAAATGGGTAAGTTGAAGTTGAAAGGATGGATTAAATTTTAGTTGATTGGATATTTGAATATAGAGTAAGAAAAAACAAAAGTCAAGTGGAATTACCCCCCTTTTTTTTATTGTCGTATTGAATTAACCTCGTGATATCGGACATTTATTTTTAATTGGAAAAGTTTTACAACAAAAATCTTTTTTTTTTATTATTGTTAATTTTTATAAGAATGACTCCTACGATTTCTAGTTCTGAGGTTTCCTCGATTGAAAAAAAAAACCTAGGGCATATCGTCCAAATCATTGGTCCGGTACTAGATGTAGCTTTTCCACCAGGAAAGATGCCTTCTATTTATAATGCTCTGGTAGTTCAAGGGCGAGACAATAAAGAAACGAACGTGACTTGCGAGGTACAGCAATTATTGGGAAATAATCGAGTTAGAGCTGTAGCCATGAGTGATACAGATGGTTTAATGAGAGGAATGGAAGTAATTGACACGGGAACTCCTATAAGTGTTCCGGTCGGGGGA